TGGTTTATAATGTTAGAATATTTAGTGCCGAGAGATTTTTACAAATTTTTAGTAGGATCTGTTAGGCTGTTAAAAATTGGTAAAAAAATATAAAATTGATGCATATATATATATATATATATATATATATATAATAAAATAGCCACCCATATCTCAACTCACTGGCTTGTACGTTCTTGAGTCCTCCTTGCTTTAGGGGTTTGACAAGGAAAACAGGATTTACTGAGCGTAGGGGGGTAGGGGGGTTTGACGCGCGAAAACCAAAGGGGGCATAATAGCAAGTATAGTTGAATAAGAGATGAATATGTTATGCACTTGAGTTATAAGTATGTAATTCTTAAGTTATGTCTTATAATAATTCACTTATAATAAAACATGCAAGGAATATGTTCAACCTTAATTTAACAGTTGAATTTGCACTATGAGATGCCAAGTGAAAAGAAACCAAAAAAAATAACGTTATGCATATAAAAGAACGCGTAGGCATGTGGGGTAATGAAACATATGTACTACACCACTAACTTAATCAGATGCCAGATATAATTATCCGAGGGGGGAATATTACAGTTATGTTCCTGAAATAGGAACCAGATGCCAGTAATAGTTCATATTGTGCGACCCCCACAATTAGTGTCCCTGATTCCCTCATGCATGATGGACCTTTATATAAACTGGTTGGTGGTTTCTTACTACATTAATATTACGTATAAAATTATAATTGAATTATTCAAGGAAAAATTTGAGGACAAATTTTTGGGGAGTAATCTATTTTCCAGGTTAAAATACAAGATTTCTGAGTCTTAATATTATGCTTATGTAATAGCTTAATAATTAGTACTTGCTTTATGGTTAAAATAATTGCATGGTGTTAATACATAGATGCATTAATACATCTATGTGATATTAGGCATATATGTACTAAACTATAAAGAAGTACATTATACCAGAAAATAGTTTAATTTAGAATTCTGGCTTTGGGAGCCAGGGGTGAGAGTTAAAATCTCTCTTTTCTGGGCGCTAGGGAGGAGTTTAACCTCCGATCTTCGGATTACAAGACCGATGCTTTTAGACTAAGCTACTAGGGCAAGCTCATTCTAGTGCTTTATTTTCTATTCATCCTGCTAGGGGGATGAAAATAAGGAATAGTGCAAAGTATAACACGGATGCGATTTGTCCAATAATAATGAATGGGTGTTCTACTGGTATACCCCCAATTCATGTTAAAATTGCCATATCTGCTACTAATGTTCAGAATAGAAACTGAGTGATAGGGCGGAATGTTAGTCCTCGTTGTTTTGAGGTGTGTAGTAGTGGAACTACTATTAACACGAGGATTGAGAATAGTAGTGCAAGAACACCGCCTAGTTTATTTGGGATTGATCGTAGAATGGCGTAGGCAAATAAGAAGTATCATTCTGGTTGAATATGTGGGGGAGTAACTAGTGGGTTTGCAGGGGTGAAATTTTCTGGGTCTCCTAGTAGGTTAGGTGAGAATAATGCTAGTAATGTAAGAGCTATTAATATAATTACGAATCCGAGAAGGTCTTTGTATGTGAAGTACGGGTGGAAAGAGATTTTGTCTGCATCTGAGTTTAATCCAATTGGGTTGTTTGATCCGGTTTCGTGGAGAAATAGGAGGTGGAGAACGGTTGCGGCGGCGATTACAAATGGTAATAGGAAGTGAAATGCGAAGAATCGTGTTAATGTTGCATTGTCTACTGAGAAGCCGCCTCAAATTCATTGAACTAATATGTCTCCTATATAAGGGACGGCGGATAATAGGTTTGTAATTACTGTGGCGCCTCAGAATGATATTTGTCCTCATGGGAGTACATAGCCAACGAAGGCTGTTATTATGACTAGTAATAGGAGGATTACACCAATATTTCAGGTTTCTTTATAAAGGTAGGATCCATAATATAGGCCTCGGGCGATGTGTATATAAATACAAATAAAAAAGAATGATGCTCCGTTTGCGTGCATATTTCGGATTAGTCAGCCATAATTTACGTCTCGGCAGATGTGGGTAACTGATGAGAATGCAGTTGAAATGTCAGATGTGTAGTGTATGGCTAGGAATAGTCCGGTTAAAATTTGGGTAATTAAGCATAGTCCTAGAAGGGATCCAAAGTTTCATCATGCTGAAATGTTGGATGGTGCTGGTAGGTCAACTAGTGCGTCGTTAGCAATTTTAATGAGGGGATGTGTTTTTCGTAGGCTTGCCATTATGGTTCTTGTAGTTGAATAACAACGGTGGTTCTTCAAGTCATTGGTCTCGGTTAAAGTCTGAGCAAGAATTATGACCTATTTTATGTTTTTATTATTAATAGCTTTGGTTGTAGGTTTAGTTGCTGTTGCTTCTAATCCTACACCTTATTTTGCTGCTCTTGGGTTGATGGTTGCAGCTGGGGTGGGGTGTGGAGTTTTAGTTGGTCATGGAGGTTCTTTTTTATCTTTGGTTCTTTTTTTAATTTATTTAGGTGGGATACTTGTGGTTTTTGCTTATTCAGCAGCTTTGGCTGCTGAGCCATTTCCGGAGGCTTGGGGGAGTCGTTCTGTGTTGGGATATGTTTTGGTTTATTTAGTTGGGGTTGGTTTGGTAGCGGGATTTTTTTGAGGGGGTTGATATGAAGGTTCTTGGGTTGTTGTGGATGGATTAAAAGAATTTTCTATTTTGCGGGGTGATATTAGTGGTGTGGCTGTTATATATTCGTCTGGTGGGGGGATGTTAGTTATTTGTGCTTGAGTATTACTTCTAACTTTGTTGGTTGTGTTGGAGCTTACTCGTGGGCTGAGTCGTGGGACCCTTCGAGCGGTTTAAAGGATAATTGGAATAGTAGCTAAGATTAAGGTTAGAAGGAAGATGGTTAGGTACGTTTTGATTATTCCTCGTGTAATGTCATTTGTAATTTTTGCTATAATTATTTGGGTTAATGCTAGGCCTTTAGGTCCAATAGTTTCTAGTCATGTTTTATCGAGTTGGGTAGCACCTGATTGTCCTAGGGTAAGTTTAAGTTTTGGGAGGGAACGGTGGGTAATTGCGGGGAAAAATCCTAATATGTTGGAGAAGTGGTGTGTGGATATTAGGGGTATCATTTTTACTTGTTTGCTGGTTATATTAGCTAAGTCTATGGCTACTAGTAAGCCTGTAATAGTTACTATTAGGGCTGCTATTTTAAGGGTAATTGATATTGTTATAATTGGTGTTTTTATTGGTAGAAAGTTATGTGTAATGATAAATCCTGCAATGATACTTCCTCAGGCAAGTCGTTTAATAGAATTAATTACTAATGGATTATTTTCATTGATAGGTGATAAGGGTGGGAACCGTGGGGTTCCTATAATCACGAAGTACACGAGTCGAAAGCTGTAAACTGCGGTAAATGATGTAGCAATTAGTGTAAGGATTAGGGCTCAGGCGTTTAGGTGGGAGGTGTTTAGGGCTTCAATAATTGCATCTTTTGAGAAGAACCCTGCTAAAAATGGGGTTCCAGTTAAGGCTAAGCTGCCGATTGTAAAGTAAGTTGAGGTGGCAGGTATAATGTTAAATAAACCCCCTATTTTACGGATGTCTTGTTCGTCATTAAGGCTATGAATAATTGATCCTGAACATAAAAATAGTATGGCTTTAAAGAAGGCGTGTGTGCAGATATGAAGGAATGCTAGTTGTGGTTGGTTAAGTCCAATTGTAACTATTATTAATCCTAGCTGGCTTGATGTTGAGAAAGCTACAATTTTTTTGATATCATTTTGGGTTAGAGCGCAAGTGGCTGTGAATAATGAGGTTAATGCTCCTAAGCAGAGGCAGGTTGTTAATGCTACTTGATTATTTTCTATGAGTGGGTGGAGGCGAATTAGTAGGAAAATACCTGCAACAACTATGGTGCTTGAGTGGAGTAGGGCAGATACTGGCGTAGGACCTTCCATGGCGGACGGGAGCCATGGATGGAGGCCAAATTGGGCTGATTTTCCTGTGGCTGCTAGAGTGAGCCCTATGAGAGGAAGTGTTATGTCAAAGTCTTTTGACAGGATAAATATTTGTTGAATTTCTCAGGAATTAAAATTTATTGCGAGTCAGGCTATGGTTATGATTAATCCAATATCTCCTACTCGATTATAAATGACGGCTTGGAGGGCTGCTGTATTAGCATCTGCCCGTCCATGTCATCATCCGATAAGTAAGAATGATATAATTCCTACCCCTTCCCAGCCAATAAATAGTTGGAATATGTTATTGGCTGTAACTAAAATAATTATGGCTACTAGAAATGTGAGCAGATATTTAAAGAAGCGATTAACATTGGGGTCGGAGTGTATATATCATAGTGCGAATTCTAGAATAGATCAGGTAACATATAGGGCGATTGGGACAAAAATCAATGAGTAGTGGTCAAATTTAAAGCTGATATTAATGTCAAATGTTTGGGTATTTATTCAGTGTCAGTTTGTGATGATGCCCTCTGTTTTTAGGTTTAGGAAGATCATGAGTGGTAGAAGACTAATGAAGAATGCAGAGCTAACAGCAGTTTTGGTTATTTCTGCTATTTTGGATTCTTGCTGATTAGGATTTAGTGTAGTAAATAGTGGATACAGTAGGACGAAGAAGATTAAGAGGAGTGATGAGTTTATAATTAGTGTCATTTTAGCTTTCACTTGGATTTGCACCAAGAGTTTTTGGTTCCTAAGACCAATGGATGAGCTATTATCCTTTGAAAGCGCAAGGAAGCCAGGGATTTTAACCTTGGTAGATAAGGATTAGCAGTACTTATTATTTTCTGTTCTTCCTTGGTAAATAAAGAGATTTTAACTCTTATCTTTAGAATCACAATCTAACATTTTAGTTAAACTATACTTGCAGTAGCATCATCCTCATATGAGTTCTGGTTTCGTTACTAGGAGAATGACTGGAATTAGGTGCAAGGTTATTAGTAAGTGTTCTCGGGTGTGGAACGGTTGAAGTCCTATAATATGATTTGGTGTTGGGCCTCGTTGTGATATAAGGAATATATACAAGGAGTAACCGGCTGTAATTAGTGTTCCTAGTCCTGTAAGTAAAATTGTTCATGGGGATCAGTTAAATAGGGTTGTAATAATTATTAGTTCTCCTATTAAATTAGGTAAGGGTGGGAGTGCTAAGTTAGCAAGGTTGGCGATGAATCATCAAACTGCGGTTAGTGGGAAGATTACTTGTAATCCTCGAGCAAGAATTATTGTTCGGCTGTGTGTTCGTTCATATGCTGTATTAGCTAGGCAGAACAGTGCTGAGGACACTAATCCGTGGGCAATTATTAAGATAATTGCTCCTGAAAACCCTCATGGTGTTTGAATTAAAATTCCGCCTGCTACCAGTCCCATGTGGCTTACGGATGAATAAGCAATTAATGATTTTAGGTCAGTCTGCCGTAGACAGATTGAGCCGGTTATAATAATTCCTCAGAGAGCTAGAATAATAAAGGGGTAGGCCAGTTCTTTTGATAAGGGGTCTAATATAACTATTATACGCATTATTCCATATCCCCCCAGTTTTAATAAAACTGCTGCAAGTACTATGGATCCTGCTACTGGGGCTTCTACATGTGCTTTTGGTAATCAGAGATGGACGCCATATAGGGGTATCTTAACTAAGAATGCGATTAAACAGCCTGCTCATCAGATTATATGGCCTCATGAGTTGAGTTGTAATGGCTGTGAATATTGTAGTACTAATATTGATAGGGTTCCTGTAGATTGTTGAAGGAGGAGTAGAGCAACTAGAAGTGGAAGGGATCCTGCTAGAGTATAAAATAGAAAATAAGTCCCTGCGTTTAGGCGTTCGGTTTGATTTCCTCATCGGGTAATAATAATTAGGGTTGGAATGAGCGTGGCTTCAAATATAATATAAAATATAATAATTTCTGTGGCACCGAATGCTATAATTAGGAAGGTTTGTAGTGAGGCGAGAAGTATAATATATGAACGTTGTCGGCTAATTGGTTCGGGGTTAATATGGTTTTGGCTAGCTAAAATTATTAGGGGTAATAATCAGCATGTTAATACTAGTAGAGGGGTTGATAGTGGGTCTGTGGCTAAGTATATATTTGAGGAGGCTCATCCGGTTTCTGATGTTGATTTTAATCATGTTAAACTGATGAAAGCAATTAGAAGGCTATGTGTCGTGGTAGTTGTTCATAGTCATTTAGGGGAGGCTAATCAGATTGTTGGGAACAGCATAATTGTGGGAATTAACACTTTTAGCATTGTAGAAGATTAAGATTTTGTAGGCGGTCAGTCCCGTGGGTGCGGGCTGTGGCAACTAGTAATGCTAGGCCGGTGCTTGCTTCACAAGCGGAGAAAGCTAGAAGTAATATTGGTGCTGTGGAAAATCCTGTGGATTCGAATTGTAAGGCTCACAGGGCTAGTGCAATAAATAGGGATAATATTATTCCTTCTAAGCATAAGAGTGCAGAGAGCAGGTGTGTACGATGAAATGCTAGTCCTATTAATCCTAAAATGAATGCTGAGCTAAAACTAAAATGTACGGGTGTCATAAGGGGGTCATGGAATTAAACCATGGTCTTCTGAGCCGAAATCAGAGGTCTTGTATTGGACTAACTCCCTATTCAGCTCATTCTAGGCCTCCTTGAGTTCATTCATAAATTAATCCTAGGGTCAATAGAATTAGGACTGTTGTAGCTCAAAAGAATGTTTGGGTGGGGTTGTGGAGTTGGTCTCCTCAGGGCAGAGGGAGGAGGAGGGCAATTTCTAGGTCAAAGAGAAGGAATAGAATAGCTACTAAGAAGAAACGTAAGGAGAATGGTAATCGAGCAGATCCTAGGGGATCAAATCCGCATTCGTAAGGAGATAGTTTTTCTGCATCTGGATTTATTTGTGGTAATCAAAAAGATACAATTGCTAGGATTGTGGATAGGGCTATTGTGATAACTAGGATAGTTATAATTAAATTCATTATCTTTCCTTGGGTTTTAACCAAGACTGTGTGATTGGAAGTCACTTGTACTAACTTTAATACTAGAAAGATTATGAGCCTCATCAGTAGATAGATACGTAGAGGAATAGTCATACTACGTCAACAAAATGTCAGTATCAGGCGGCGGCTTCGAAGCCAAAGTGATGTTCAGATGTAAAGTGGTATTGAATTTGTCGCAGGAGGCATACTGCCAGGAAAGATGATCCAATAATAACGTGCAGTCCGTGAAATCCTGTGGCTACGAAGAATGTAGAGCCGTATACTCCGTCTGCGATTGTAAATGGTGCTTCGTAATATTCTATGGCTTGGAGGGCGGTGAAATAGAAACCTAGTAAAATAGTCAATGTTAGGGATTGGATTGCTTGTTTTCGTTCTCCTTCTATAATGCTGTGGTGGGCCCATGTTACTGTAACTCCTGACGCTAGTAATACGGCAGTATTAAGAAGTGGGACTTCGAAGGGGTCTAATGGGGTAATTCCTGTTGGAGGTCAGCATCCTCCAAGTTCTGGTGTTGGTGCTAAGCTTGAGTGGTAGAAGGCTCAGAAGAATCCAAGGAAGAAGAATACTTCAGAAGTAATAAATAGGATTATTCCATATCGTAGCCCTTTTTGTACTGGGGGCGTGTGATGACCTTGAAAGGTTCCTTCTCGGATAATATCACGTCATCATTGATATATTGTGAGAAGTAGAAGAATTATTCCGAGGATTATTAGTGTTGTAGAATGGAAGTGAAATCAGATTGCTAAGCCGGATGTTATTAGCAGAGCAGCAATGGCTCCGGTTAGGGGTCATGGGCTTGGGTCGACTATATGATAAGCATGTGCTTGGTGGGCCATTAAACGTTTTCTTGTAAATATAGGCTTAGGAGGAGTACAAATACATAAGCTTGAATTATTGCTACTGCAATTTCCAGTAATGTCAATAGGAAGAGTACTGTGGCCGTTAAAATTGCTACTGTGGGCATTATTGGTAGGAGGACAAATACGGCTGTAGCAATAAGTTGAATTAATAAATGACCTGCAGTCAGGTTAGCTGTAAGTCGTACTCCTAAAGCTAATGGTCGGATAAATAGACTGATTGTTTCGATAATAATTAGTACTGGGATTAGGGGAATTGGTGTCCCTTCTGGTAGTAGATGTCCTAGAGCAACTGTTGGTTGATTTCGTATGCCAATAATTACTGTAGCAAGTCAGAGTGGTACAGCGAATCCTATATTAAGTGATAGTTGTGTTGTGGGTGTAAAGGTATACGGAAGTAAGCCTAATATATTAATAGTAATTAAGAAGATTATTAAAGAGGCTAGTAAAAGTGCTCATTTATGTCCTCCTACATTTAGTGGTAATATTAGTTGATTTGTAAATCGGTTAATAAATCATCCTTGAAGTGTAATAAGTCGATTATTAATTCATCGTGATGATGGGGTTGGGTATAATATTCAGGGTAGTGCTATTGCAATAGCAATTAGTGGAATACCTAAGTAAGATGGGCTTGCAAATTGGTCAAAAAAGCTTGTTATCATGGTCAATCTCAGGATTCAGTTTTGTGTTTTTCAGCACTTACTGGGGTTGGTTCATTTGGTGAAATATGATTTAGGATTTTAGTTGGAATAATAATTAAGAAAATTAATCAGGAAAATACTAGAATTGTGAATCAAGGGCCGGGGTTTAATTGTGGCATTTCACTAGGGGTGGTCGGGAATCACCAATCTTTGGCTTAAAAGGCCAATGCTTTGTCCAATATTTAGCTTCCTAGCGAAGCGTCTTCTAGTATTAATGAGGATCAGTTTTCGAAGTGTTCTAGGGGAACTGCTTCTACTACAATTGGCATAAAGCTGTGGTTGGCGCCGCAGATTTCAGAGCATTGTCCATAGAATAGGCCTGGGCGTGAAGCAATGAAGGCGGTTTGGTTTAATCGTCCTGGGACTGCGTCTATCTTTATGCCCAGGGATGGAACGGCTCAAGAATGTAATACATCTTCAGCGGATACTAGGACTCGGATTGGGGACTCTATTGGGACAACTATTCGGTGGTCAGTCTCTAGAAGTCGAAATTGTCCTGGGGTAAGGTCTTGGGTCGGAATTATATAGGAGTCGAAGCCTAGGTTTTCATAATCTGTATATTCGTAGCTTCAGTATCATTGATGTCCTATTGCTTTAATTGTTAAGTGGGGGTCATTAATTTCGTCTATAAGATACAAAATGCGTAAAGAGGGTAGAGCAATTAAGACTAAAATAATAGATGGTAAAATGGTTCATACGATCTCAATTTCTTGGGAGTCTAAAATATACTTGTTGGTGAGTTTAGTTGAAACTATTGCAATAATAATATATAATACTAAAGTGCTAATTAGGAATACAATTATTAGTGCGTGATCGTGAAAGTGTAGAAGTTCTTCTATAACGGGTGATGCCGCGTCTTGGAATCCTAATTGTGTTGGATGTGCCATTAAGCCTAAGGCCTAAGATATGCAGGGATTTAACCTACGATTTCATCTTGACAAGGTGATGTAATTTACGTTTTACTAATATCTTTAGAAGGAAGTGACAGAGTGGTTATGTGGCTGGCTTGAAACCAGTATATGGGGGTTCAATTCCTCCCTTTCTCGTTAGTTTGATTGAATTTGAACGAAAGCTGGTTCCTCATATGTGTGGTAAGGAGGAGGGCAACCATGAAGTCATTCTACATTTGTTATAGTTAATTCTACAGACATTACTTCTCGTTTAGCGGCGAAGGCTTCTCATAGAATAAATAGGAATATAATTACCGCTACTAAAGAGATTAGTGATCCAATAGATGATACTATATTTCAGAGTGCGTAAGCATCTGGGTAGTCAGAATATCGTCGTGGTATACCTGCTAGGCCTAGGAAGTGTTGTGGGAAGAACGTGAGGTTAACTCCAATAAATATTACGCTGAAGTGAATTTTTGTTCAGGTGCTGTGTAGGGTATATCCTGTCAGTAGAGGAAATCAGTGCACAAAGGCTGCTATAATGGCAAACACAGCGCCTATTGATAACACGTAATGGAAATGTGCGACTACGTAGTATGTGTCGTGGAGCACAATATCAAGTGATGAATTAGATAGAACAATTCCTGTAAGTCCGCCTACTGTGAATAGGAAAATGAATCCAAGGGCTCATAGTATTGGAGTTTCTCATTTAATTGATCCTCCGTGGAGTGTGGCTAATCAGCTAAATACTTTTACACCTGTCGGGATAGCAATAATTATTGTTGCAGATGTAAAATATGCGCGGGTGTCCACGTCTATTCCTACGGTAAACATGTGGTGAGCTCACACAATAAAACCCAGAAGGCCGATGGCTATTATGGCTCAGACTATTCCTATGTAACCAAATGGTTCTTTTTTGCCTGAATAGTAGGCTACAACATGGGAAATAATACCAAATCCGGGAAGGATAAGAATATAGACTTCTGGATGGCCAAAGAATCAGAATAGGTGTTGATAAAGAATTGGGTCTCCTCCTCCTGCCGGGTCAAAGAATGTGGTGTTAAGGTTTCGATCCGTTAAAAGTATCGTAATACCGGCGGCTAAGACGGGTAATGATAGAAGAAGTAGCACGGCGGTTACAAGCACAGATCAAACGAATAATGGTGTTTGGTATTGGGAGATGGCTGGGGGTTTTATATTAATGGTTGTAGTAATAAAATTAATGGCTCCTAGAATTGATGACACACCTGCTAAATGTAGTGAAAAAATTGTTAGGTCTACTGATGCTCCTGCGTGGGCCAGATTACCCGCGAGGGGTGGGTATACAGTTCATCCTGTTCCGGCCCCGGCTTCAACACCAGAAGAGGCTAAGAGAAGTAAAAATGATGGGGGCAGGAGTCAGAAGCTTATGTTATTTATTCGTGGGAATGCTATATCTGGGGCTCCAATCATTAATGGTACGAGTCAGTTTCCAAACCCCCCAATAAGGATAGGCATTACTATAAAGAAAATTATTACAAAGGCGTGAGCAGTAACAATAACATTGTAGATTTGGTCGTCGCCTAAAAGCGATCCAGGTTGGCTTAATTCAGCCCGGATAAGAAGGCTTAAGGCGGTTCCCACTATTCCGGCTCAGGCACCGAATACAAGATAAAGGGTACCAATGTCTTTGTGATTAGTAGAGAAAAATCAGCGTGTGATTGCCACAGGTAGGGTGGCCGAGTGCTTAGGCGGCGGGTTGTAGCCCCGAAGACAGAGGTTTGAGTCCTCTCCCTGCCACAGCCCTGTAGTGAAGAGCATATTGGATTGCAAATCCAAAGACGCAGATTAATACCTGCCGGGGCTTTTCCCGCCTTTCTTAGGCAAACGGCGGGAAAAGTAGATGGATGCTCGCTGGCTTGAGCGCTTAGCTGTTAACTAAGAATTTGTAGGATCGAGGCCTTCCTGTCTAGTAAAGCCTTAGTTTAATAAAAATGTCTGATTTGCAATTAGGAGATGCGAGTTAATATCTTGTGGGCTTTAATCAGGGGCTAGAAGATTTTCACTTCTACTTAAAGCTTTGAAGGCTTTTGGTCTATATTATCCTAAGTCCCTAGGTGGTTAGTATCATAATGGTTGGGGTTATTGGTAATAATCCTAGGGCGGTTGTGGTAAATAGGGCTAAGGGCAGGGAGGTTTGGGTTGTTTGGGTTCGTCATGGGGTGGTTGAGTTATTTGTAGTTGGGGAAATAGTTAGTGTTATTGCATAGCATAGTCGGAGGTAGAAGTATAGGCTAATTAGGGCGGCTAGGGCTATAGTTGTGGCAATAAGGGGGAGGTCTTGTTTTGTCAGTTCTTGTAAAATTAATCATTTTGGTATAAAACCCGTAAGTGGGGGGAGGCCTCCTAATGAAAGTAACACCAGGGCAGTGGTTGATGCGAGGATTGGGGTTTTTGATCAAGTTGTTGCAAGTGTATTAATTTTAGTGGTATACGATATTTTAAGGGTGAGGAATGCTGCGGATGTTATAATAATATATGTTATTAGTGCAATTAGGGTTAGTTGGGGGGCATATTGAATAATAATGATTATTCACCCTATATGTGCAATTGAGGAGTATGCTAGAATTTTTCGTAGCTGAGTTTGGTTTAGTCCTCCTCATCCGCCTACTAGTGTGGATATGATCCCTAATAAGGTTAATAGCGAGGGGTCGATGGTTTGGGCTGTTTGTACAATTAGTGTGAATGGGGCAAGTTTTTGTCAGGTAGATAAAATTAACCCTGTTATTAGGTCTAAGCCTTGTATAACTTCTGGTATTCAGAAGTGTATTGGTGCGAGTCCAATTTTAAGTGCTAGAGCGGTTATAAATATTGTACTGGCAATGGGATCTGAGAGGTCATTAATGCTTCATTCTCCTGTTATTCAAGCATTTGTTGTGCTTGCGAATAGAATTATAGCTGCTGCGGTTGCTTGGGTTAAGAAGTATTTTGTGGTTGCTTCTACTGCACGGGGGTGGTGGTGTTGTGCTATTAATGGGATAATTGCTAGGGTATTAATTTCTAAACCCATTCAGGCGAGTAATCAGTGGGAGCTAGCAAAGGTTAAGGTGGTTCCTAGTCCTAGGCTAGATAGTAGAATTATAAATACATATGGGTTCATTGGCGGAGGAGGGATTTTAACCGTCGTGTTCGGGGTATGGGCCCGAAAGCTTTATTAGCTGACCCCGCCTTAGGAAGTGGTGTAGAGGAAGCACCAAGAGTTTTGATCTCTTGAGTATGGGTTCGATTCCCTTCTTTCTAGGAGCTGAGGGGATTTTAACCCCTATAAGTCACTCTATCAAAGTGGTCCTTGGGTATTCAGGCACAGTTCCTTGGTTATAGTTGTGGTGGGAGGCCTGCTAGTGCAATAGGTAGAGCGGTATGTCATAATACGAAGGCAAGTGTCAGAGGGAGGAAGTTTTTTCAGACCAAGTGTATTAATTGGTCATATCGGAATCGTGGATAGGAGGCTCGTACTCATAGGAATAAAATTGATAGCAGTGCGGCTTTCATTATGAGGTTAATTGTTGTAAGTTCTGGTATATTTGGAATATGGGAAGCTCCCAGAAATAATACAGCTGATAAGGTATTTATTAATAAAATATTGGCATATTCGGCCAGGAAAAATAGGGCGAAGGGTCCTCCTGCATATTCTACGTTGAAGCCAGATACTAGTTCTGATTCTCCTTCTGTTAAGTCGAATGGTGCTCGGTTTGTTTCGGCTAGTGTTGAGATGTACCACATTGCGGCGAGGGGTCAGGCGGGGATAAGTAGTCAGATGCTTTCTTGAGTAATGTTAAATGTTTGTAGAGTGTATCCTCCTGAAAAAATAATTACTGAAAGGAGGATTAGCCCTAAGCTTACTTCATAGGAAATTGTTTGGGCGACAGCTCGTAGGGCCCCAATTAGTGCATATTTTGAGTTTGATGCTCAACCTGATCCTAAAATTGAATATACGGCAAGGCTTGATAAGGCTAGAATAAATAGGATTCCTAAATTGAGATCGGTTACTGGATGGGGTATAGGTATTGGTGCTCATAGGGTTATGGCTAGGGTAAGTGCTAGTATTGGAGTAGCTAAAAATAAGAAGGGGGATGATGTGGAGGGGCGGACTGGCTCTTTAATAAATAGTTTTACCCCGTCGGCGATGGGTTGTAATAGTCCGTATGGTCCTACCACATTTGGCCCTTTTCGTAGTTGTATGTATCCTAGTACTTTTCGTTCAACTAGTGTTAGGAAAGCTACTGCTAGCAGGACGGGTACGATGTAGGCTAGGGGGTTAATTAAGTGGGTTATTAGGGTGTTTAGCATGAACTGGGGAGAGGATTTGAACCTCTGGTTGAAAGGGCTTAGATCTTTTGCAATTTACCATGCTCTGCCACCCCAGTATGTCCTTATTTCGGCCAGCTGGTATTTTGGCTCTCTCTTTGCTTTATTTATTTGTTTTCATAAATTAGAGGTGGGGCGTGCTTTAAGTATGGGCCCCTCTTTTCCGATCCTTTCGTACTAGGAAAAGTAGCGCTACAGATAGAAACTGACCTGGATTACTCCGGTCTGAACTCAGATCACGTAGGACTTTAATCGTTGAACAAACGAACCCTTAATAGCGGCTGCACCATTAGGATGTCCTGATCCAACATCGAGGTCGTAAACCCTCTCGTCGATATGGACTCTGGGAGAGGATTGCGCTGTTATCCCTAGGGTAACTTGGTTCGTTGATCGGCTTTATTGGCCGGATCATGTTTGGTCAGATGTTCTGTGGCTTAGAGATGTCTCTCTTGGTTTTAGGGGTTTTATCCCAGTCCACTTGGAGGCTTATTTTTCCTCCGTGGTCGCCCCAACCGAAGGTAAAATTTTAAATTCCACAAGGTTTTTACTTTTTACTGAGTTGCTTGACGTGGTTAAATTTTGTACCTTAAGCTCCAAAGGGTCTTCTCGTCTTGTATTATTATGTCCGCTTCTGCACGGGCAGATCAATTTCACTGACTTGAAAGGGGAGACAGTTAAGCCCTCGTTTAGCCATTCATACAGGTCTCTATTTAAAAGACAAGTGATTGCGCTACCTTTGCACGGTCAAAATACCGCGGCCGTTGAACTTGTAGTCACTGGGCAGGCTGGACCTCCTATACATGGCTGTGTTGCAGGAGGCGATGTTTTTGGTAAACAGGCGAGGCTTGTGTTTGCCGAGTTCCTTCCTTTTCTTTTAGTCTTTCCTTTTAATGCGCTCCAGTGTGGGGTTAACGATTATTAAGTTGTGGATTTTTCTTGTTCTTTTTATGGTTCACAATGCTCTCTTGGGTTGAGTTCGTCAATTGCCAATGGTTGGTCCGATTTGGCTTACACTTGTGCTTGGAGAAGGGCGAGCCTTCTTGTTACTCATTTTAGCATAATTTCTTCCATGGTGGCATGGATTAGCCTAATAATATTTAGGGGAGTAAGATTTTTTATCAGAATAATAAACTTACTTCTGTCTGAGCTTTAACGCTTTCTGTTTAGGTGGCTGCTTTTAGGCCCACTAGAACAGTATGTTTTATATATTATGATCTTTATCCTCCTGAATAAGGTTGTATCCTTTGTTAAAGGGGCTGTACCCCCTTCAACTAACTCTCGTGTTTTTCTCTTAATATCTTGCTTAGTGTTTGTTTGATTTGAGGTATATGAGGCTGAACTTCTATTCATTTCTTAGGCAACCAGCTATCACCAGGTTCGGTAGGTCTGTCACTTCTACCCGGAGCTCTTCCCACTCTTTTGCCACAGAGACGGGTTGGCCCTTAATAGGCTGTCTCGGGGTAGCTCACCTGGTTTCGGGGTTTCAAACTAAAGGTCTCTTTGCTTGCATTTACTAGCTAAATCATGATGCAAAAGGTACAAGGTCTAGTCTTTGCTTTTTGGTACTTATATGGGTTGTTTCATTTCTCTTTCAGCTTTCCCTTGCGGTACTATTTCTATTGCTTTTGAATGAACCTTTTCTGTCTCCCATACTCAGGTAAAAGAATGATTTAGTTTTTGGCGTTTGGTCTATTCTATTTTATTTATATTGTTTGGTTATATTGATGGATAAGCTAGCTGTTTGGTTCAGGGTGATCCAATTTGCATGGATGTCTTCTCGGTGTAAGTGAGATGCTTAACTAACTCAGCCACGCCCTGGGTTTGATCCAAGTGCACCTTCCGGTACACTTACCGTGTTACGACTTGCCTCCCCTTGTCATTGCTAATTTATTAAATATTTTTGATGCGTTTTGACAGGGGAGAGTGACGGGCGGTGTGTACGCGTCTCAGAGCCGGGTTCAAAGGGACACTCTATTTCCTTTTTACTACTAAATCCTCCTTCAAGCATTATTTCATATTGCATGTTCGTAATATTCTGTTTTAGAAAATGTAGCCCATTTCTTTCCATTTCATGCGCTACACCTCGACCTGACGTTCTGGGTTGTGCCCATTTTGCTTACTTTTATTACCTTCACAGGGTAAGCTGACGACGGCGGTATATAGGCTGGGGTGGCTAGAAGTGGTGAGGTTTAACGGGGATTATCGGTTCTAGAACAGGCTCCTCTAGGGGGGTCTGAGACACCGTCAGGTCCTTTGGGTTTTAAGCTAATGCTCGTAGTACCCGGGCGGACATCTAATTGTATTTGGATGTCTAAGTTTATGGCTGAGCATAGTGGGGTATCTAATCCCAGTTTGTTTCTCAGCTTTCGTGGGGTCGGGTTGGTTTATTAAAGCTACTTTCGTGTTTGGACTTCGGATACCTAGAAGCGTATGACGGCCAAAGGGTCATTTGGCTTTATTTTTATTTTTCCTTAACCACCCTTTACGCCGTTATATAATCAACTAGGGCCTCTCGTCTAACCGCGGTGGCTGGCACGAGTTTTACCGGCCCTCTTAACCCTAACTGAGTCAAGTTTTCACTTATGGCTTAATGTTTATCACTGCTGAATTCCCTTGGGGGTGTGGTTAGGCCAGGCGTCTTGGGCTAAATTTTGTGCCTGATGCCCGCTCCTCGTCCCCGGGTGGGGGATTAAGGGCATACTCACTGGGTTGCGGAGACTTGCATGTGTAAGTTGAGTTAGAGCTGATAATAAGGTCGGGACCATGCCTTTATGCATGCGGAATTTTTTAGGATTCATCTTAGCATCTTCAGTGCTATACTTTATATTAAGCTACGCTAGC